TCCGGATTAGGTTCATCCCTGTAGTAATCTGATGAATTGAGTTGTAGACGTAAGAACCCGACGGGATTCCCTTCTTTGTTTGTCTGATTCGAGGGGAAAGGGCCCGTTGGGTTCTTAAGAATCAGAGTCTTTTTTTCGTCTAAATGACAAAGTTGATTTAGTTTTCTACTGTTCCAAAAAACTCCATTCCATTTTTTCTGATTGATGATCCTTTTGAAAAAAGAACTTCATTGATTGATTCACCTGCTCGTTGATAGTATCTATGGGTACTTTACAAGTTATAAGGAATTACTCAATTTTCGGATTATCTATATTTCAGATATCATACAAATACTTTTCTATACTCTTAACTTTATTTCTAATTTATATTTTATATATTTTATTTTCTTATCTCAGAAAAATTTCAATTTTTTATAAGTTCATTGAATAACTTCTATTTAATCAAAAAAATGAGATTCCCCCCCCCCTTTTTTTGGTTGTCCACTACTTTATTTTTTTTGTACGTAATAAATAAAAAAGGAAGTTCTGATACATCTGAAAACCGACACGAAGACTAGGAATTTTTGGCGAACAAGATTAAAAATCATTACTCTTTCGACACAAGAAGGGGAATTTTCTCCACCCCTATTTTTTGTGTCGAAGAATAGGAAGACAAATAATCCCTCCTAGAATTATTTGTTGCCCACATTTATAGTTCCGCGCTTACTTATGCGACTATCTATCCCAATCTTATTCTATTTGAAATAGAATAAGATTGATAATTTAAATCCGGCATATAGTATAGTAACATAGTCGTACGAATTCAATTTGGCTAAAAAAAACAAAGAAAGCGGTGGTAAAGTCAAATAAAATAGTCTTCTTCAAAAAAGATCTACCTATATATGATATGACTAGAAATGCGGTACAAGAGATTCCCCGAATCTTGTAGAAAAATCAAAATATATAGTAAACAAGTAAATAAAAGGTTTTTCAGAATTTCAGTTTTTTTTGATGATACATAATCGACAACAATAATTTGTTTCTTTTTACGAACTTGATGTCGATAAATCGGCGAGTCTAGAAATTCATTTCGGCCAATTGAACCTTCTCGAACTGTTTCTTTTTAAGAACCAAAAAGATTTGTGCCAAAATAACAGATGCCAAGAAGAATAAAAGACCTTGGACACGTAATGGATCTTGAAGTACTATTTCTGCATCTCCCTGACCAAATCCACCCACATTAGGATTACTCGTTAGTGGTTGATCAAATCTGATGGATTCACCTTCTGAAACAAGAAGTTCTGGTCCAGGAGGGATAATATCAACCACTTGACCTCCATCCGACGGATCTGTTATGGTTATTTCGTACCCCCCCCTTTCTTTTCGTATGATTTTACTTACTATACCCGCTCCTGTAGCATTATAAACTGTATTGTTACTCTTGCTTCCGTCGGGATAAATCTGACCCCTTCCCCTATTTCCCCCTACGTACATAGGATATTTTAAGAAGTGAACATCCTTCTTAGTAGCGGGGTCGGGCGAAAGAATAGGAAAGGTGATTTCGCTATATTTCTGACCAGGGACAGGCCCTATCACAAGAATATTTTTTTTATTAGGGCGGTAGCTCTGAAAAGACAAATTGCCTATCTTTTCTTTCATCTTGGGAGAAATACGATCGGAAGGAGCTAATTCAAACCCCTCCGGTAAAATAAGAACAGCCCCCACATTCAAACCCCCTTTCTTACCATTAGCAAGAACTTGTTTCACTTGCTTATCATAAGGAATTCGAACAACTGCTTCAAATACAGTATCAGGAAGTACCGCTTGTGGAACCTCAATATCCACGGGCTTATTAGCTAAATGGCAATTGGCACATACAATACGCCCAGTCGCTTCTCGTGGATTTTCATAACCCTGCTGCGCAAAAACGGGATATGCACTTGAAATGGATGTTCGAGTCATGATATATATCATGAGCGATATGGAAATAGATCGAGTAATCTGTTCCTTTATCCGAGAAAAAGTATTTCTAGTTTGCATGGTCTAATCATTGATCCGAAAATTTCTACAATAAATTGGGTAGGTCGCTCGTATAGTTCCCTATCCACGATTCTGCTATTTACTGGAATCATTTTACTGGAATGCTATAGGATGAAAATCCCTCGGGTAGAAAGTTTTTAATGCTTATGTAGAACTACACATTAAGAAACATTCTAATTTGATTAGATTAATATCGGTGGATCATTTATTAATCATTCATTGAATGATAAATAACTACAAGTGACGGAGATATACGATTTAAATAACGGAAAATCCAATATTTTAAAATAGTATCGAGAATAACTGGAAAAGTGGAAACAAGACCAGATATGATTTGATCATTATGAACAAATCCAAAATCCTTGTAGACAGAACCAATCATTAGTTCCCAACCGTGGGTTGAATGAAATCCGATACATAAATCCGTTAATAAAAGAATCGAAAAAGCTTTTACTGTATCGCTTACGTTATATAGGAATTCCTGAGCCCAAGAGTTAAGAATAACAAGTTCTTGATTACCTAAAATAGAATAACCGCTTAGAATAGCAAAACATATTATATTTGTCGAGAAGTGCAAAATCATATGTATACGATCCTCATTGTGTATCTTGATTAATTGGATCGTTTCTTTGTGGATTCCTATAGGAAGCTTTTGTAGATGTATTTCCGAGTATTCCTTGATCAGTTCGTCCAAGAAGAGGATTTCCTCTAATTCTATGAACTTTTCTAAAATACTTTTTTCTTGAATATCATTCAAAAAGATTTCGGATTGATCAGTATTCGACCAATTAGTAACCCAAGATTCCATACTTTTAGTAAATGATGAGAGAGAAATCCAACAGGACAAAAACACTATAGATGCAAGATACAAAAGAGGAATGAATGCTTTCTTTTTTGCCATTTTTCGTCTGTGAATTATTAATTAACCCACTTCATTCGTCGACTCTATGTGATCGAATATCTCTTTTACCCATGAGTTCTAGACAAGGTATTAAACCTATGAATCTATTTTATTTGTGATTTTGTGTGAATCTAGAACGAATACAAAAATAGATTACGACTCCGCTTCGAATTCGAATCAAGAAATAATCAAAAATATTGTTTCCAGATCTCTCAATTCATCAAATTTCTTAAAGTGTCTCCTTTCGATGAATGACCGAAAGGAGACACTTTAAGATTTAAGAAATGAATATTATTGATATTTTGAAACGAAAGAATTCCTTTTCTATAAAAATATAGAATATTTTGAAAAAATTCCAACGATTACCCATATCCAAGAATAGAATAATTGAGAGAAAGATATTGTGATGATAAAAAAAATGAGTGGTAAAACAAGACAGAAATGGACCAGTTATCATTATTAAGAAAACCCTTTAATTGGTTAGTATTAGTAATGGAACACAAAAGAAAGGATAAATTAAAGGGTCGATTGAAAGAAATAATTTACACGATAGGATTTATCTGCATCTAAAGTATCAATTCCAACAAATATTGAAAAAAGATGAATTTATTTCTTTCGAAATCATTTGATATATCCGATGAATTGAATCTAGTAGTTCAATTTGTTACTTGTTTAAATTGAGTTGCATGGATTTGGATACGCATAAAAAACCTCAAAGGAGGGGGTTTTGTTTTAGGGTTGTTCCATATCTATCGGCTTTGGCTCGACTGAACGTTTTGACGAAACTTCAGTTAAATTATGTTATAGAAAAAACAGGAATTTTTTCCCTCCTGCTGAGAAAGCATTCATCCTTCAGCCCATTTCCTTTTCTCAAAAGACTTCAATTGGTACGCACAAAAAATAGGCCAATTCGGCGGCTTTTTGTTCAATTTCTCGTGAAGGCAAATTCTCATCAGTACGGGTCAACGGAATAGCCCCCCGGCCTCTGATGTCCATATAAAGGATACGACGAGCATAAATACCCTCTTTAACTTCTATTCTAATGGACTGAATATCTTTTATACGGAATCGGAGGAATATGCGACGATTTTTTCCAGGAAATCCCCAACGAAAAATACACACTATTCCCTCCTTTCTATCGAATCGATCATAACCACTACCTACATTCCAGGAAATTGTGCACCACAAATAGGAACTAATAAAGAAACCAGCGATCCCGTAGAAAGACATCACGATCCCTTGTGGAAAAAAAACAATTTGCTGAGCCGGAACAAAAGATATCAAATTTCTACCAAGATAACTGTAAGTTCCAACCAATAAGAATCCTAATGAACCTAAAAAAACGATAAGGGCCCAGCAAAAATTACTTAGTTTTCGAGACCCCGTTATACGTTCTATCCATATATGTTCTGATCGCCAACTCATACTTCATCCGATTTCATTTTATTGGAATTCAGAGAATACCCCAAATTATTTTGACTTTACTTTTTTTTTGTTTCCGAAGGAACTCTCATCAAACTAGCACTAGTTTGATGTGAACTAGTGCTAGTTGATGTGAACCTTTAGGAGTAATTTATCAAATTGGTTAGATCTAAACTAATAACATACCCTTCCTTAAATCCCAAATATACATATTACAGATGGATCCACCAACTTTAGGTATCCAACGATCCTGCTCTATTTGAAACTAGCTGGAATTTATTTACCCATAGATCATTTTCTGCAGGCATAATAGCTTTTTCCTTTAGAAATCACATGTCATACCATATTTCCATTTCCCGAAAGAAATAAATATCTGTGTTATGCTAGCAAGTAGAAGTTCAAAAAAAAATGGATGAGATTGGGTCCCCTCAGATCTAAACAATCTTGTTTTTTTGAACATAAAGAAATAAAGAAGCCATTGCAATTGCCGGAAATACTAAGCCTACTAAAGGCACAAAAATAGAGGGAAAAGTGAAAGTTGTCATAAAACGGGGTACCTCGATTTACTATTTGCACCTGTTATTATTTTTTTTATATCATATTTTACAATAATTATAATTCAAAATTGTAATTATTATGAATTGGTCTTTATTATTAAATTTCATTTATTAATAAATTGAATTTGAAAATTCTTATAGAAGTAATAAATATCTATATATCTAAGTAAGTATATAGACTAAGTCCAAGGAATGTAGAACTAAATAAATGGACTTATTCATCTTTCTACACGAAAGATACCTATGATAATCAACTTTATTATATTAATTATATTTAATTAGATTTTTTTCTTAATTTCTTTGTGTTTTGTTCTTGTCTTCTAATTTGAAAAGGTTTCTTACAAATTATCGAAAGATTTGCTAGAATGCGACACAACCAGGATTTTTAGTGAAAATGAGATTTTCGGGCGATGCAGAAAGATAAAAAACTATATATCTATCTTTTCTATATTTGATTATCTACGTAAGGCGAAATTCGTTTTATTTGCCTAATGTCACGAAAGGAAGAACTCACGCTTTTATCTTCTTGATAAAGACTTCTTAATTAGTAATGGGAAATCTAGGTAAAAAAAAGAGTTATCCGCAACTTTTGCTTCTTTCTACAATTAGATCTTAGGTCACCAACAAAAGACAATTGCGTTCTTATTTACTTTAATTCCGACAAGCTAACTACTTGTTTGCTACAAATAAAATAATTGAACTTAATACGCTCTACTTGATTGAATTTGAATTCAACGGAAAAAAGGCGTGGAGCTTAAATAACTCACTCAGAACACTTTTTAAAGTATTACGTGGTACGATTAGGTCGAATAAACCTTTCTGGAATAAATATTCAGCCGCTTGTGAACCTTCAGGTACTGTTTTATTCAATGTTTGTTCAATTACTCTTTTACCCGCAAATGCAATGTAGGAATTGGGTTCGGCAATAATGATATCTCCCAACATACCAAAACTAGCTGTTACCCCACCAGTAGTAGGAGATGTAAGGATTGATACATAAAATAACTTTTTATTGGATTGATAATCATATAAGGCAGATGATATTTTAGCCATTTGCATCAAGCTCAAACTTCCTTCTTGCATGCGCGCCCCCCCCGAAGCGCACACTATAATAAGAGGTATAAGTCGATTGGTAGCGTACTCAATCAAACGAGTGATTTTCTCTCCCACCACGGATCCCATACTACCTCCCATAAACTGAAAATCCATAACCCCAATTGCTACGAGAATACCATTTAGTTGACCTACACCTGTTTGAACAGCCTCAGTTAATCCTGTCTTTCTTTGATAAGAATCAATACGATCTTTATAAGGTTCCTCCTCCGAATGAAATCCAATGGGATCCAGAGAAACCATGTCTTCATCCATAGGATACCAAGTACCGGGATCGATCGAAAGTTCGATTCTTTCTGAACTACTCATTTTCAAATGATATCCACATTGTTCACAAATATTCATTTTTGATTTCAAAAATTTCTTATAATTTAATCCATAACAATTTTCGCATTGAACCCACAAATGTCTGTATTTTTGAGTTGCATCGAGATCATTAGACCCTTCTCTTAGAGTTAAATCACTACTCTTCGCGTGGGTTCGTAGACTGGACCTCCCGCTTTCACTACTATTTATACGTTTATCAAAAATGCACCTAGAAATGTAACTGTCACTACTATCACTTACAATGGACGTATCAATACAGATTTGAGACTGAAGATAACTGTCAATGCAACTATTAATGTGATTATTCCAACTAGATTGAATTACATACATGTAATGATTGGATAAGGAATCTTCACTCGTAGATCCATTATTCATACAACTAGAATTGCGATAATGATAAAAAGAATTCTCTAATTCACTCATAAAAGAATGGTCGTTGTCAATCTCAAAAATATGATTTTCAATATCAAAATAGATAGAATAAGTATCTCCATTACTATCCCTAACTAAAAAAGTATCATCAGAGAGAAAATTCCAAATGTCTTTGAAGCCAAATAAACGATCCACATTAGTGTAACTAGAATTGTCACGACCCCTGCAACTATGAATATTTTTAGCCCTACCTTTTCTATTCGGATCTTCACTTTCACTAGTATTTTCAACAGGACCAAGATTGTCCATTGAGTTCTTTATCCCATACCTATGCTCTAACTCCTTTTTAAACACCATCGAATTAAACCACCATCTTTCCATAGAGTTTTCTTGCCCCCTATTTGTTTGCATAAAAATACAATAGATGAATAGTCATTCGAGCCACAATTCTTTAGTTTTATTTATTTCCTATCAGACTAAACATAAAATTTCAATCACTGAAGTGTGAAAAAAGATTCTTTTTTGTTTTATGGGAATCCGGGGGTAAAACTTCACTATATATGATATGAATATGATGGATTCTAAATATTATAAATAATAATGGTAAAGAGGAGTTTTTTCTATGTCTTCGTATCGAACAAAAAAAGAACTATTTGTTCTCTCCTCGAAACATTCGTAAAATCTCGTCTAATAAAAAACTAATAACAAGTAATAAATTAAGGTTCTATTCTAAGACGAAACGAAGAGGACAATATATGGAGTGGGTCGAAAGATTTGTGATACTTCGCT